GTATTAAAGGAGAAATATAAATCATTTTTAGATCAATCTAAGATTTAGATTCATATTAAAAAAAATATGGATGAAAAATAAATATATAATATAAAAAATATGGGACAAAAAATAAATCCACTTGGTTTCAGACTTGGTACAACTCAAAGTCATCATTCCTTTTGGTTCGCACAACCAAAAAATTATTCTGCGGGTCTACAGGAAGATGAAAAAATACGGAATTGTATCAAGAACTATGTACAAAAAAATAGGAGAATATCCTCAGGTTTCGAAGGAATTGCACGCATAACAATTCAAAAAAAAATAGATTTGATCCAGGTCATAATCCATATTGGATTCCCAAATTTATTAATAGAGGGGCAAACACGAGGAATCGAAGAATTAGAGATGAATGTACAAAAGGAGTTTCATTCTGTAAACCGGAGACTCAACATTGCTATCACAAGAGTTGAAAAACCTTATGGACAACCTAATATTCTTGCAGAATATATAGCTTTACAATTAAAAAATAGAGTTTCGTTTCGAAAAGCAATTAAAAAAGCTATTGAATTAACTGAACAAACGGATACAAAAGGAATTCAAGTGCAAATCGCAGGACGTATCGACGGAAAAGAAATTGCACGTGTCGAATGGATCAGAGAAGGTAGAGTTCCCCTACAAACAATTCGCGCTAAAATTGATCATTGTTCCTATACAATTCGAACTATTTATGGAGTATTAGGCATAAAAATTTGGATATTTGTAGACGAAGAATAATCGACCTTATCTTCCCATTCTGTCCAGTGATAGAACAAAAAATAACAAACTCTTTCATTCTTTTTCCGTTAAAAAAAAATGAACAATTTTAATCTAATTCTATAAGGTTAAATAAAAATACGATTGATCATTTGGTATAATTGCTATGCTTAGTGTGTGACTCGTTAGTTTTTTCTTTATAATTGAAAGTTGGGATTAAAAAAAAAAATAGACTGACCCCGCTATAAACTTTGTAATTATATAAAATAAACTAATAACCAACTTATTGCTTCGTATTGTCGAGATCCCAAGAAACAGTCACTATATGAATGAGTGGATCTATCATATGGTTGTAGCAACTGAAATTCTTTATTTCTAGAAAAGATAAATCGGATTATGGGTTGTAAAGCAAAAAAAAAAAATAAAGGGGATGTGGATAAATGGAAGGATGATAGAAAGAAAGAACAAAAATATCAATGATATATGATTCCAATATGTATGGTCTATGAATCACGTCATAAAAGGCAGTGTGATAAAGCATCAATACTGATAATCAATACTGAATAAGATAATTAGAAATATAAAAATTGGAAAATAAAATAATTATAAATAGAATAAAATAATAAAGAGCCTTCGGGTTAATAAAAACTGAGGAAATTGACTCGGGAACCAATTTTGTTGGAAGCTCCGTTGCAAAGTTCAGACCTAACCATTAATGGAGAAGCTATGGGAACGACAGAACCTGTGACTGCATAGGATTCTATTGAAAACGAATCCTAATAATTCATTGGGTGGGATGGCGGAACGGACCAAGAAAAAATTGATTTATTCTGAGAGGTCATGAATTTAACCTACGAATGAAACAGGAAAGAGTAAATATTCGCCCGCGAAACCTCTATTTATTGAATTACAATATTTTGTCCTAATTCAATAGAGGTCAAAATAAGGAAAGGATTCGTTATAAAAATAAAAAAGAGAAGCATTACATTATCTATAAAGATACATAAATGTACACACACGTCTAGCTGTATTGTATATCTTGTATATAAATCTTCCTTCCTATGTAAGAAATTAAATATCAATAAAAGCCATTACTTGGTGTATTATCTATTAATGTGTGCCTATTAATGTGTATCTAATCTATTAATGTGTATCTGTAATATTCTGGAATATTATTGAATTTGAATCCTTTCATTCGCGAGGAGCTGGATGAGAAGAAACTCTCATGTCCGGTTCTGCAGTAGAGATGGAATTAAGAAACAACCATCGACTATAACCCCAAAAGAACCAGATTTCGTAAACAACATAGAGGAAGAATGAAAGGAATATCTTGTCGAGGCAATCATATTTGTTTCGGCGGATACGCTCTTCAGGCACTTGAACCTGCTTGGATCACAGCTAAACAAATAGAAGCAGGACGAAGAGCAATGACACGATATGCGCGTCGTGGTGGAAAAATATGGGTACGTATATTTCCCGACAAACCTGTTACAGTAAGACCCGCGGAAACACGTATGGGTTCGGGGAAGGGATCCCCTGAATATTGGGTGTCCATTGTTAAACCGGGTCGAATACTTTATGAAATGGGTGGAGTATCAGAAACTGTAGCTAGAGCAGCTATCTCAATAGCTGCGCGCAAAATGCCTATACGAACCCAATTTCTTATTTCAGGATAGAAATGTAGAACTAAACAAAAAGGGGTGTTGAGGATGAAAAAACAACCGCAGGTTTATTTATTTCTGGACGGACAATATTTCTTTTTTTTTCTTTCATACTTTTGCATTGAAATAACAGATTGAAATAAAAATGATATGATTCAACCTCAGACCCTTTTGAATGTAGCGGATAACAGCGGAGCTCGAAAATTGATGTGTATTCGAATCATAGGAGCTGGTAATCACCGATATGCTCATATTGGTGATGTTATTGTTGCTGTAATCAAAGAAGCGGTTCCCAATATGCCTCTAGAAAGATCAGAAGTAATTAGAGCTGTAATTGTACGTACATGTAAAGAACTCAAACGTGAAAACGGTATGATAATACGATATGACGACAATGCTGCAGTTGTCATTGATCAAGAAGGAAATCCAAAAGGAACTCGAGTTTTTGGTGCGATCGCTCGAGAATTGAGACAGTTTCATTTTACTAAAATAGTTTCATTAGCTCCCGAAGTATTATAAATATTAGTAGATGAGACTATGAGATAGTAGGGTATCTGAAATAGATCAAATTAGTAGATTGTGTCTCACGTATATACTTTATAATAATAAAATTTATAATATTAAAATAATAATAATAATAAAAAAGGAAAAAAAAATAAAACATGTTGATTATATCAAAATTAAGAGGAACCTATAATTCTAGTTCGTCATGGGTAGGGACACTATTGCCGATCTAATAACTTCTATAAGAAATGCTGACATGGATAAAAAAGGAACGGTTCGAATAGCATCTACAAATATCACCGAAAACATTGTTAAAATACTTCTACGAGAAGGTTTTATTGAAAACGTTCGGAAACATCAGGAAAGTAACAAATATTTCTTGGTTTCAACTCTGCGACATCGAAAGACTAGAAAAGGAATATATAAAACTAGAACCATTTTAAGGCGTATCAGCCGACCCGGCTTACGAATTTATTCCAACTATCAACGAATTCCTAAGATTTTAGGTGGAATGGGAATTGTAATTCTTTCTACTTCTCGAGGTATAATAACAGATCGAGAAGCTCGACTAGAAAGAATTGGAGGAGAAATTTTGTGTTATATATGGTAATCTTCCACCTCTGGTATCCGAATTTGATCTCTAACTTCCTATTTGTAAAATAGAGAGGAAAAGTGAGTTATATAACTCTTCCTCCATTAGTTGATACTTCAAGGAGGTTACCTGAAATGAAAGAACAAAAATTGATTCATGAGGGTTTAATTACTGAATCACTTCCCAACGGTATGTTCCGGGTCCGTTTAGATAATGAAGATCTAATTCTAGGATATGTTTCAGGGAGGATCCGGCGCAGTTTTATACGGATACTACCGGGAGATAGAGTCAAAATTGAAGTAAGTCGTTATGATTCAACCAGGGGACGTATAATTTATCGACTTCGCAACAAAGATTCGAACGATTAGGTTATTTTTTTAAACATAGGTATACAATTTGAAGTTAAAAAAAAATGCAAGAGACTTATTCTCTTCCAAGAAGTGGATTCAGAATTAAGGTAAGGAATAAAAAATATGAAAATAAGGGCTTCCATTCGTAAAATTTGTGAAAAATGTCGACTGATTCGCAGGCGTGGACGAATTATAGTGATTTGTTCCAATCCGAAACATAAACAGAGACAAGGGTAATCTTTCTAAAAAAGAACTTTACTTTCTAAAATAAGTACAGTAAAAATAAGGTAAAGGATCTGTTTTAACATGAAATGGATATCTCCGTATCTTTTCTTTTTGTATATTTCTGACTCATAAATATGAGATGATAAAATATGACAAAAGCTATACCAAGAATTGGTTCACGTAGGAATGGGCGTATTGGTTCACGCAAGAATGGACGTAGAATACCAAAAGGCGTTATTCATGTTCAAGCGAGTTTCAACAATACTATTATAACTGTTACAGATGTACGAGGTCGGGTAGTTTCTTGGGCCTCCGCTGGTACTTCTGGATTCAAAGGCACAAGAAGAGGAACACCTTATGCTGCTCAAGCCACAGCGGTAAATGCTATTCGTACAGTTGTGGATCAGGGTATGCAACGAGCAGAAGTTATGATAAAGGGTCCTGGTCTCGGAAGAGATGCAGCATTACGAGCCATTCGTAGAAGTGGTATATTATTAAGTTTCGTACGTGATGTAACACCTATGCCACATAATGGATGTCGACCTCCTAAAAAAAGACGTGTGTAGAAATAAGAATTAAACCGATTTCAAGAGAAATAAATGATTCAATGATCAAATAATAATACTAGTATAGTATGTATAGTATGGTTCGAGAGGAAGTAGCGGGATTCACTCGAACACTACAGTGGAAGTGTGTTGAATCAAGAGTAGACAGTAAGCGTCTTTATTATGGTCGTTTCATTCTGTCACCGCTTATGAAAGGTCAAGCTGATACCATCGGTATTGCCATGCGAAGGGCTTTACTTGGAGAAATAGAAGGAACATGTATCACACGTGCAAAATCTGAGAAGGTGCCACATGAATATTCTACGATAGTCGGTATTGAGGAATCAGTACATGAAATCTTACTAAATTTGAAAGAAATTGTATTGAG